TAATCGTTCGAATTTTTTTCTTATTTTATTAGTAGTCTTATAGTAGTCTTAGATTTTTCATTTTGATGAGCCTCGTTTTGAGGAATTCATGGAATAATCCATTTTCATGGAATAATGAATTAAGGAAGAAAGGATATGAGTCTACCGCTTACAAGAAAAGATCTCATGATAGTCAATATGGGCCCTCAGCACCCATCAATGCATGGTGTTCTTCGACTGATCGTTACTCTCGATGGTGAAGATGTTATTGATTGTGAACCCATATTAGGCTATTTACACAGAGGAATGGAAAAAATCGCGGAAAACCGAACTATTATACAATGAGGGAGATAAAATATTATACAATGAGGGAGATAGAAAAAGAGGGAGATAGAAAAAGAGAGAGATGGTAGAAAAGGGGGAGAGATAAGGGAAGAAGATAGGAAGGGGAATAAGGGGGCTCTTTAGGCAGGAGACGGGGGAATTCCTTAAAGTTAAGAAAGAAAAAGGAATAAGAACACGGATACATAACATAAAAAAAAGAATAAATAAGACGATATTCGCCCTCCCCCTACATATTTAATTTCTTCTCCTATACAAAAACCAGCAAGACCTACTCCATTGGTAATTCCATCAATGACACCCTTATCGAAAAACTGCGTTAGTTCAGTTAATCCTCTTATACTCAGGGTAAAGACCCTAGTATAGAAAATATCTATATAACCACGATTATATGACCAACTGTATATCTTTTTTTTTACTTGATCCGAAAAAAACTTTTTCGGACTCTCTTTTACAAGAGAATTTATTAAATCCAAATTCTGAAAAAAGGAATAAGCGGATCCATAGAAGATATATGCTATGGATAGACCAAACATAGCTAGACTTACAGAAGAAATTGCATTAGTGATAAATTCATATGAATTTATGGAAGAATTAGAACTTTCCTGGAAAAAGTTTATTGAGGGAGTTAACCACTTTGATAATATGGTTAACTCCGCTATTCCATTATCCATTACTCCATTATCAAAATGGATTCCTATGGATCCAATGAACAAAGTAAAAAGCAGTAATATAAAAAGAGGGAATAGCATAGTATTTCCCGTTTCATGAGGATAGACAAAAGTGTTTTTAGCCCCAAAGGAAGTACTAAAGGACCCTATCCTATTTCTTGTATTACCATGAATTTTGGATATATTTTGTGAAAAAAAAGAAACTCCACTCTTCGTTGTTGATAAAATGAAATCTCTATTCACTCCTTTGGGTATCCTTTTTCCCCATAAGGATATTGAATACAACGAACCCTCTTTAGTGCTACTGTAATTTTGAAAATGAACACGCAGGTACCCATCAAAAGTAAGTAAATATATCCGAAACATATAAAACGCAGTTAATCCTGCAGTAAAAGAGGCTATTATTCCAAAAAAGGGTGAATACAACCAACTATTACTAAGGATTTCATCTTTGGACCAGAAGCAAGCAAGAGGTGGAATACCACAAAGAGAAAGCGTACCCCATAAAAAAGTAGTTCTTGTAATTGGAACGTATTTTCTTAAACCACCCATAAGAACCATATTCTGACTTTTATCTGGTGAATATCCAACAAGAGGTTCCATTGAATGAATAATGGATCCGGATCCCAAGAACAATAAAGCTTTCGAATAAGCATGAGTGATCAAATGGAATAAAGCAGCTTGATAAGAACCTATACCTAGAGCTAACATCATATAACCCAATTGAGACATTGTAGAATAGGCTAAGCTTCTTTTAATATCTCTCTGAGCAAGAGCTAAAGTAGCTCCTAAGAAGAGTGTTATTGTACCTACTAAAGAAATGAAACTCATTATTAAAGGTAGGGATATGAAAAGAGGAAGAAGTCGAGCTAGAAGAAAAATCCCCGCAGCAACCATAGTTGCTGCGTGTATAAGAGCCGAAATGGGAGTGGGTCCTTCCATAGCATCGGGTAACCATACGTGAAGAGGGAATTGTGCAGATTTCGCAACTGCACCAAGGAATAATAAAAAAGCACACAAAGTAGTAAGTAAGGAATTAATCCCATTATTAGGAATCCAGTTATTAGCTATTTTGAACAAATCCCGAAACTCTAAACTACCTGTGATCCAAAAAAAACCTAAAATTCCTAATAACAGACCAAAATCCCCTACACGATTAGTTACAAAAGCTTTTTGACAAGCACTCGCTGCAATTGGCCGTGTAAACCAAAAGCCTATCAATAAATAGGAACACATTCCCACAAGTTCCCAAAAAAAATAAATTTGTATCAAATTGGAACTAGTAACCAATCCCAACATGGAAGTATTGAAAAAACTTATATAAAGAAAAAATCTCAAATATCCTTCATCGTGAGACATATAATCGTCACTATAAATAAGAACGAGGATTCCTACAGTAGTAATTAGTATTAACATAATAGAAGTAAGCGGGTCGATCAAGTATCCAAATTCTAAGGAAAAATCATTATTGACGGTCCAAGACCATAGATATTGATAGATAGAACTTCCATTTATTTGTTGAATAGATAGGTGAACTGAGAATACCATAGCTATACTTAAGAGTAAAACACAAGGAAAAGCCCATATGCGACGAAGATTTTTTGTTGCTGTCGGAATAAGAATAAGTCCAAACCCCATTGACATAATAACTGGAAGTGGGAGAAGAGGGATTACCCATGCATATTGATATGTATGTTCCATAAGAAAAGAAATTGCAATTTTTACTTGAAATTTTTCTATAAAATAAAATTGTTTCCGATTCACCAAACCAATTCTTATCTCTTTCTGAAGGAATTCAAAAAAATAAGAATAAGACAAAATACTGGAATTCTTAATTTTTCCAAATTTATCTCATTGAAATAATCAAAAATTAAGAATGGGTTTACTTGGTTAAATTCAAAAAGTTAATTAAATAACTTTGTTACCTAGTTATTACCTAAAGAAGGATATTTGTTAAAATAAAAAAAAAGGATTGAATCATTTTACTTTCTATTTATTTTTGTATTTCTTTCTATTAAAATGAAGATGAAGCAGCTCTCATGTTTCGTAACTGATTGATTGAATTCCAATGAAAACCTATGTTTATAGGAAATTATCGAATATTCCTTACTTCATATAGAACTGAAATCCTAATGACTAGAATTACCTAAGTTTTAGAATGTCTTGTTTAAGAGACTAAGTATTTTTTTTGTTTTGATTGGAATTCCATTATGGAATACCATTCTGAACTTAATTAACTATTTGAATTTTCCCTTCCTTTTATCCCCCCATCTTATATGGGGGATAGGCCGTAGATCTATATATGGAGTATACTTAATATATAAATTGATTTAAATAGAAAACCTTTGTATATATTCTATATTATTATTATTAAAACAAAGTATAAAATATATATGAAAAATATGCTAAAAAATTCTTGTCTTATCCGCATTAGAGAAAATAAAGTAAAAAAGAATTCTGAATTTCAGTTCAGTATCTAAGTATAAATACTAAGAAAAAACAGAAAGAAGGATTGATTTGCGGCAATAGATGTCTTTCACATACAACTAGAAAAAAGTAATCCCCTTTTTGAATGGCAGTTCCAAAAAAACGTACTTCGATGTCAAAAAAGCGTATTCGTAAAAATCTTTGGAAGAAAAAGACTTATTTTTCCATAGTACAATCTTATTCTTTAGCAAAATCAAGATCATTTTCCAGCGGCAGCGAGCATCCAAAACCAAAGGGTTTTTCTGGGCAACAAACAAACAAATAATCTGGTTTTGGAATAATCTGAATTGACCTATCCCAAAGAAATTCCAATTATTTAATATGAATAATTCGGATTAATTAATGAATGTACTTTTATGTGTCGAATTCCTCGGTACAATATTCTTAGAACTAACCCCTCTGATATATAGAACAAAAGTTTTTGGTATACTGTGTCCTAAGTATTCTTTTCCTATCAACGAACTTTTCATAATAGAATCCTCATATTTTATTATGAGGATTCTATTATGAAAAGTAGAGTATTCTTGCAATAGGACTTACAACTTCTACCTATCTTATCAAAAATCCACAAAAAAATGGGTTTAGTCTTGGTAAATCATATTAATAAGAGCATAAAGGCTTTCATTCTATAAATTTTGCTAAAATCCAAAATTCTTTGTATTTAATGATGAAATTATAGAAATTCTAATGGATAGATTGAAAGATTTTTTTTTATTTCAATGAGAAACTAATTAGAAAAAAATGAGTTCTATATTGCAACTGAGAAAAAACAGTTCCAACTCTTTCAAGCTTTGTTTCTATTGGGCAAAGCAAGAGTTTATTGTTAAAAAAATCCCCAATGATACTACCAAATGAAGTCCATTTTAATGAAGATTCTAATGTTCCTAAATTCTATGGACTCTCCCAATCTCGACGATTTTCGAGAAAATCACTATTATTCTTTTAACTTCCCTATTATTTAAAGTTAGCCGCCATGGTGAAATTGGTAGACACGCTGCTCTTAGGAAGCAGTGCTCAAGCATCTCGGTTCGAGTCCGAGTGGCGGCATTCTCGAAAAAGAATACAATAGATTAGAAAATGGATTCAATTCGAAATTTCCAATTTTGTAATGGGACCTTCTCCTTATGCTATTTGCAACTTTAGAACATATACTAACTCATATCTCTTTCTCAACCATTTCAATTGTGATTACAATTCATTTGATAACCTTATTAGTTCGTGAACTTGGGGGATTACGTGATTCGTCAGAAAAAGGAATGATAGCTACTTTTTTCTCTATAACAGGATTCTTAGTTTCTCGTTGGGCTTCTTCGGGACATTTTCCATTAAGTAATTTATATGAGTCATTGATCTTCCTTTCATGGGCTCTGTATATTCTTCATACGATTCCTAAGATACAGAACTCTAAAAATGATTTAAGCACAATAACTACGCCAAGTACTATTTTAACGCAAGGCTTTGCTACGTCGGGTCTTTTAACTGAAATGCATCAATCCACAATACTAGTACCTGCTCTACAATCTCAGTGGTTAATGATGCATGTCAGTATGATGTTACTAAGCTATGCAACTCTTTTGTGCGGATCCTTATTATCCGCCGCTCTTCTAATCATTAAATTTCGAAATAATTTCAATTTCTTTTTAGAAAAGAAAAAAAATGTTTTAAATAAAACATTTTTCTTTAGTGAGTTTAGTGAGATTGAATATTTCTATGTAAAAAGAAGTGCTTTAAAAAACACCTCTTTTCCTTCATTTCAAAATTATTACAAATATCAATTAATTGAGCGTTTGGATTCTTGGAGTTATCGTGTCATTAGCCTAGGGTTTACCCTTTTAACCATAGGTATTCTTTGTGGAGCAGTATGGGCTAATGAGGCGTGGGGATCCTATTGGAATTGGGATCCTAAGGAAACTTGGGCATTTATTACTTGGACCATATTCGCAATTTATTTACATAGTAGAACAAATCCAAATTGGAAGGGTACGAATTCCGCACTTGTAGCTTCGATAGGATTTCTTATAATTTGGATCTGCTATTTTGGTATCAATCTATTAGGAATAGGTTTACATAGTTATGGTGCATTTACATTACCATCTAAATGATTACATAACATAAAACCTTCGTGAAATGAAAGTTTTTCCATTTTTGTTTGATTTGAGAACCCTTGAACGCCTTCTCAAAGGGTTCTCAAAAATTCGAGATAGATCTAATTATACTTTTTTACTTTTTTCTGAATTATTAGGTTTTTCCACTATGGAATATAGAGCGGACTAGTAAAAAAAAAAATTATTTAGGATAATAATTGGATAAGAGAGCCTCTACCTTGTCAACCGATAGCGAGAGAACAAAATCTGGATAAATACCAATTCCTATTACTGGTAAAAAGATACAGATTAAAAGAAAGAGTTCTCGTGGTCCAGAATCCACCAAATTTGCGTTTGGAACATGAAATAGCTTGTATCCATAGAACATCTGGCGTAACATAGATAATAAAAAAATAGGAGTTAATATCATTCCAATTGCCATTACAAAAGTAATTAGCATTTTTGGTATTAACAGAAATTTTGGACTAGTAATTAGTCCAAAAAATACTACTAATTCTGCAACAAAACCGCTCATTCCTGGTAAGGCAAGAGAAGCCATTGAAAAGCTACTAAACATGGTAAAAATTTTCGGCATTGGGATAGATATCCCCCCCAGTTCTTCGAGATAAACAAGACGCATTCTATCACAAGCCGTTCCCGCCAAGAAAAAAAGTGTAGCACCAATAAATCCATGGGATAGTATTTGTAAAATAGCTCCATTGAGTCCAATGTTGGTTATGGAACCAATTCCTATAATTATGAAACCCATGTGAGATACGGAGGAGTAGGCTATTCTTTTTTTGAAATTTCGTTGACCAAGAGAAGTTGAAGCTGCATAGATTATTTGCATCGCTCCTATTATTACCAACCAGGGGGAAAATAGATAATGAGCATGAGGTAACAATTCCATATTGATCCGAATCAATCCGTATGCTCCCATCTTTAATAGGATTCCCGCTAAAAGCATACATGTACTGTAATGCGCTTCCCCATGGGTATCTGGTAACCACGTATGTAGGGGTATAATCGGCAATTTGACAGCATAAGCAATAAGGAAGCCAAAATAAAATAGTATTTCCAATGTTGCAGGGTATGATCGATTAATTAATCTTTCCAAATCTAATCTTGGTTCGTTGGAACCATATAAGCCCATACCTAGAACTCCGATTAAGAAAAAAATGGAACCGCCTGCAGTATACAAAATAAATTTTGTAGCTGAATACAGACGCCTCTTTCCCCCCCACATGGATAAAAGTAAGTAAACAGGAATTAATTCTAACTCCCACATGATAAAAAAAAGTAAAAGGTCTCGCGAAGAAAATAATCCTATTTGACCACTATACATTGCTAGCATCAGGAAATAGAATAATCGCGAATTCCGGGTAACTGGCCAAGCTGCTAAAGTAGCTAAAGTAGTGATAAATCCTGTCAATAAAATAGATCCTAATGAAAGTCCATCGATTCCCAATCTCCAGTGGAAATCAAAGACATCTATCCATTTAGAATCCTCCTTTAATTGGATTAAGGGATCCTCCAATTGGAAATGATAACAGAATGCATAAGTCATTAGAAGGAATTCTAATAAACAAATAGATATAGTATACCACCTAACGATTTTGTTTCCCCTATGAGGTAAAAAGAAAATTAATGAACCTGCAAATATCGGCAAAACAACAAGTATTGTTAACCAAGGAAAATAACTCATGATAAAGTGATAAAGAGAAGATACGTTTTGACCAGAAAAGCCCGTGCTCGAAATAAGCGAGCACAGGCTTCCTCGGTAAAGAGGAATCAGACGATTCAAGTGGAGTTTTTTGTAACGTATCAATAAGATAGAGCCATGCTGCGGGTTGTTTCAGGCCCTAAATAAACGCGGACACTTAAAAAATCTGTTGGGCAAGCAGATTCGCATCTCTTACAACCCACACAATCTTCGGTTCTCGGCGCGGAAGCAATTTGCTTGGCTTTACACCCATCCCAGGGTATCATTTCTAATACATCTGTTGGACAAGCTCGTACACATTGAGTGCATCCTATACATGTATCATAAATTTTTACGGAATGTGACATTGGATCTATAAATTTTCCTTTTCAACATAAAAATTTTCGATCTGGTAAAAATGAAATTAGTACTATATGAGTCATATGTATTGTAGACACCAGACGAAGCAATGGTTTATCCAAACTTCAACAAATAAATAAATAAAATAATGCAATATATTTCTTAATCCGTTTGTGAGAAAGCGTGAAAAGAGCCAAGAGACTTGAATTTTTGGCTTCAACAATCATAATTATACGAATTGTACATACGAATTCGAATTAGCCAATTTATTGGCTATCGTCTTTTCAATATAAATTATTGCAATATTCAAATTGCAATATCAATGAATTGCAAAAATTCAATAAGTAAAAAAGAATACTATGTAATAGTAATAACCTAATCAAAAAATAGATATTATAAAATAATAAAATAATAAGAAATATAGTATTTTATTTCTATTCATCTTAATATTTGATATTATTATTATATGTGCGCCTTTGTTTAGAGGATTTTATGTCTAATTATTCAAAAAATTAGATTGATTGATACGAGTTGATTTCTTGTTACGATGGATGGAAGAAAGAATGGATAGTCCAATAGCTGCTTCAGCAGCCGCAAGGGCTATAACAAAAATTGCGAAAATGTCTCCTTTTAATTGGCGACTATCAAATAGATCAGAAAATGTTACGAGATTTAGATTAATTGAATTCAGTATAAGTTCAAGACATATTAGAGCTCTAACCATGTTTCGGCTTGTGATCAATCCATAGATACCAATCGAAAATAAATAGACACTAAAAAAAAGTACATGCTCAAACATCATTAACTAACTCCTTATCAATCTCGATTCATTTCAATATGAGGACAAGAATTGAACCGATTCCATTAATTAGAATAGAACAGTTACACAACAAAAGAGAAAAGAAGGTATTTGTTGGCAGTAGATGGGTTTTACTAAATCAAAATTGTGATTCTTTAGTTATTTATTTTAGATTTGAAATTCTAAGAATTTTGACTAATTTTAAGTATTTCTTATTGCCGAGCCATAGTAATTGCACCTATTAAAGAAACTAGAAGAATTATGGAAATGAGTTCAAACGGAAGATAAAAATCAGTTGCTAAATGAATCCCAATTTGTTGAACGTTATTTATGAGACCCTGTTCTACTATTTGGTTTGATCTTGTAGTCCAAAGAATTCCATACCATGACGTATCTGGGATAGTAGTCATTAGTGAAAAAAGAATAGTTATACAAACGAGTGAAGTGAACCCATCTCCAATAGTCCAATAATTCTTATTTTTAGACCATTCTGAGCCATTTATGAACATTATGGCAAATATGATCAAAATATTTATAGCTCCCACATAAATAAGAAGTTGTGCGACAGCTACAAAGTAGGAATTCAATAAAATATAGAATAAGGATATACAAACAAGAACTAATCCCAGCGAAAAGGCAGAATAAATTGGGTTGGTAAGTAATACTACTCCTAGACCTCCTAGTAGAAGAACAAATCCCCCAAATAGCACAAGAATCTCATGTATTGGTCCAGGTAAATCCATTATGGATAAGAAGAAATTAATAGTATAAAATTTTTCATGAACTGACTAAAACTAAAAGATTCAAGGAAGGAAAAAGGGATTAGGATATTTTTTTGTATATAAGTTGTATAGTTAGAAATCACATCACGAAAATCTACTCTCATTTTAAATCAGGAATAATTTGCAATAAGCAGTAGTTATTCGTTTTTCTTTATAGTTAATAAAAAACTATTGTATTTTTCTTTTTTGTTAGAAAAATCCTAGTAACTAATAATTAGTAACCGTTCTTGAATTCCAAGATTTTTCTTCGTCTATTTTACTTTGAGTCGAATTCCTAATTGTTTGAATTGTGTAATCTCCCATTATGGAGATTGGTAACCGACTCAAAGCAATTTGATTGTAATTCAATTCATGACGATCATAAGTAGAAAGTTCATATTCTTCAGTCATTGATAAACAGCTTGTCGGACAGTACTCAACACAATTACCACAAAATATACAAACTCCGAAATCAATACTATAATTAAGCAATTGTTTCCTTTTAATATCCTTTTCAAATCTCCAATCCACAAGGGGTAGATCTATCGGGCATACGCGAACACATACTTCACAAGCAATACATTTATCAAATTCAAAGTGGATTCGCCCCCGGAAACGCTCCGATGTAATTGATTTTTCATAAGGGTAGTGAATCGTTATGGGTAAACGATTTGTGTGGGATAAGGTAATTATGAAACTTTGACCAATGTACCTTGCAGCGCGTATTGTTTGTTGACCATAACTCATGAACCCAGTTACCATAGGGAACATATTCTAAATATCTATGAAAAAGGTATGTTTCTTTCTCTTGTTTGAGAGAACTTTTGTGTTGAAAATATTCTTACTGTTATTGTATTATCTTATTTATAGTGAAACAAGTTGGGAAGAAGTTGTTAATAAGAGATTGCCCAGGGAAATAGGTAAAAGAAATTTCCATCCAAGATTTAATAACTGATCCATTCTCATCCTGGGTAAAGTCCATCTTATTGTGATAGAAATGAAGAGAAATAAATAAGCTTTAGTTAATGTAATAAAGATACCCATTGTCATTTCCAAAATTCCAACCATTTTATTCATTTGGAAAAATTCAAAAAAGGATATATAGGGAATAGAGAAATTCCACCCGCCTAAGTAGAGAACTGTTACAAATAAAGAGGAAACTAATAAATTTAGGTAAGAAACAAGATAAAATAAACCATATTTGATACCGGAATATTCGGTTTGATAACCTGCTACTAATTCTTCCTCTGCTTCTGGTAAATCAAAGGGTAATCTTTCACATTCTGCCAAAGAAGAAATTAGAAAAACCAGAAAACCTATAGGCTGACGCCAAAGATTCCATCCAAAAAAACCATATTTTGACTGTGCTTCAACTATATCAACTGTACTTGAACTGTTAGATAATCATAGTCGATGATAACATCACAGTTCCCACCGCTATTCCAAAACCGTACATGAAACCTTAGCTTCATACGGCTTCTCTATGATCAGAAAAAAGGAAAGGGTTGTTTCGTTTCGGTATTATCCCCCTGGGCATAGATAGAATTAGGTAAGATAAAATCGATTGGAAAGTCCTAAATTAGACCAAAGGAATTCCGTCTGCTAGAATAAGAAAAAGCGCTTCCGAATTGATCTCGTCCTTTATAATATAATGAAAATTTTTCTTTGTTCAGTAATAACTTAATCTTGGAATAAAACACTCGTTATAGCAATTAATAAAAGAAAAGAATTAGGCATTAATTCATGAGGAATTCTGTATTAATATGAATAGAGGAAGGAAAGAATAAATAAATATCTTTTTTTTGTATTGCATTCCATATCTTTTGTCCTATTCTTCTTTCCCCGGGGAAGGGTACTTAAAAAGAAAAAAGGAATAAAGGATTAATTCGTTCTTGATAGCCATTTCTTTAACAAGTGAAAGGGAACATACTCTGGATCGGAATCCGAAGAAAGTACTACTTGATCATTTCCACCAATTTCAAGTCCTTATTATGATTCCTTTTATGAGGAAAAATCTCTAATGCCTTAGATTCCCTCATTACTAATCCTTTATGTACTTTAGTGTTCCTAACCCCTCACTAATTTTTGATGGATTCCCCTTATGATTATAAGTTATAGTAATAACTCGGAATATTCTAGTAATGGAATTCCATATCGCGAATCCTTTATTCTTGCCCGCTTCAAGATATGATGATTAATCAAAAAATCTCAACCTTGGGGTAAAGAGTTTACACTACTTATGTTTACTTCAACTTTTTTCTTGTACGTAGGAAATGAGATTTTTTCTTTTTACTACAAATTAATAAGCTGTTTTGTTTCACTCATATAGCTATCTAGTTTAACTTACCAACCCGAATACAGAATAAGAAAAGGAAGATAAATATTCAATGGATTTTGGAGGAAAAAGATCCTATTTTAACGAATCACACGTAGAGATATTGCTAGCACACAAAAAGTTAATGGTATTTCATAACTAATAGATTGAGCAGCAGCTCGTAGACCGCCTGAAAAAGAATATTTATTATTTGAGCTATATCCTGCCATAAGAAGACCAATAGGAGCAATACTTGAAATGGCAATCCATAAAAAAACACCAATACTAAGATCGGCTAAAACAAAACGATATCCCAAAGGGATAACTAAAAAACTTAATAAAATTGATATGACTGCTATAGAGGGTCCAATGCTAAATAAAGGAATATCTCCTCGGGATGGCAGGATATCCTCCTTAAAAAGTAGCTTAGTTCCATCGGCTATAGCTTGAAGCAGTCCGAGGGGGCCAGCATATTCAGGACCAATACGTTGTTGTATCGATGCGGATATTTCTCTTTCTAACCACACAATTACGAGTACTTCTATTGTGATTCCCAGTAGGAGGGTCAAAATGGGTAGAATCCATATCAGTCCATAGACTTCTTTTAATAATTCCGATTTCGAAAAAGAATTGATAGTTTCTATCTCTACCCTATCTATTATCATTTCAACGATCAACTTCCCCCATAATGATATCTATACTACCTAATATCGTCATGATATCAGCCAATTTCATTTTTTTAACTAGTTGAGGAAGAATTTGCAAATTAATAAAACCGGGTGGACGAATTTTCCATCTCCAGGGGAAAAGACTATCATCTCCTACCAGATAAATTCCTAATTCACCTTTTGGAGCTTCCACTCTTACATAAAGCTCTTGCTTTGACAATTCAAAATTGGGCGAAGGTTTTTTACCAAGAAATCGATATTCAAAATCATTCCATTCGGAATTCTTTGTTTTCTTAAAGCGTCGGACTTCTAAATTCTCATAAGGGCCTCCAGGAATTTTCTCTACAGCCTGTTGAATAATTTTGATGGATTCCCTCATTTCACCCATTCGTACTAAATAGCGAGCTAATGAATCCCCTTCTTTTTGCCATTGGACTTTCCAATCGAATTGGTTGTAAGACTCATAAGGATCAACTTTACGAAGATCCCATTGTATTCCAGAAGCTCGTAACATTGGTCCCGATAAGCCCCAATTTACTGCTTCTTCTCCGCTAATAAAACCGACTCCTTCAACTCGTTCTAAAAAAACGGGATTCCGTGTAATAAGTTGTTGATATTCAACAACTCCTCGTAAAAAATAATCACAGAAATCTAAACATTTATCGACCCATCCATAAGGTAGATCGGCGGCTACCCCTCCGATGCGAAAGTAATTATGCATCATTCGCATACCTGTAGCAGCTTCAAATAGATCATATATCAATTCTCTCTCTCTAAAAATATAGAAAAAAGGGGTCTGTGCGCCTAGATCCGCCATAAAAGGTCCAAGCCATAACAAGTGAGAAGCTATACGGCTCAACTCTAACATAATTACCCTAATATAGCTGGCTCTTTGGGGTATTTGAATATTCTCCAAGAATTCTGGTGCATTTACCGTTATTGCTTCTGTAAACATAGTAGCTAAATAATCCCACCGTGTTACATAAGGTAAGTATTGTATAATAGTTCGGTTTTCCGCGATTTTTTCCATTCCTCTGTGTAAATAGCCTAATATGGGTTCACAATCAATAACATCTTCACCATCGAGAGTAACGATCAGTCGAAGAACACCATGCATTGATGGGTGCTGAGGGCCCATATTGACTATCATGAGATCTTTTCTTGTAAGCGGTAGACTCATATCCTTTCTTCCTTAATTCATTATTCCATGAAAATGGATTATTCCATGAATTCCTCAAAACGAGGCTCATCAAAATGAAAAATCTAAGACTACTATAAGACTACTAATAAAATAAGAAAAAAATTCGAACGATTAAATTACTTCTCCCGAATATCCAACTGACTGATTAATTTCTTATAACGTACTCTATTTTTCTTTGCCAAATAAGCCAGCAAACGTTGACGTTTTCCCAAAAGTCTTCGTAGACCTCTTTCCGATGAAAAATCTTTTTTGTGTAATTCCAAATGTGAAGCAAGTCTCCGTATCTTATTGGTGAAACTGAATACTTGAAATTCAACAGAACCCCTGTTTTCTTCTTTTTCTTCTTTAACCATAAATCCAAAAATTTTTCTACCTCCTTTCTTTTTCATGTATTTTTCTGATCAGGAAAAATAAAAAATTATGTCAGTTATTTTGAAGTTATTCTAATCTCGTACACACAAAAATTTGCAATTATTCATCTACTACTGGAATTTGGATTTATTTTATCGATGCAAATTGGATTTGGATAGAAGGGTACATTCTTTTATTTTAGATAGAAGAAACATTTCTTCTATCTAAAATAAAAGAATTTTGCTGATTTATTTATTGCTATATCCAATTTATGGAATTGATACACCATTTAATTGATATCGTTTAGCAAAATGAAACACAGCATATGCATCCATCTTTCGGCTCGAGAATTTCACGGGATAGAGATATGGTATAAGAAATAGGCTATTAAGTAACTCTAAATGAATTGTGGATACATCTGTATCCTTAACATACTGAAACGACTGCCATTATTCGTATCAAACCAATAGCGATTCATACAAGCTAAATCTTCTAATCAATGGTGGGCCAATAATGAATTTTTTTGCATATGTATTAAGACGCTTGGCCTGATTTCGAAATTGTCCAGAGTTTTTTATGTTGTTTTCATTGCAAAATGATGGACCTCCTTCCGTAACTTTCCAATTACGAGTACGAGAATTGAAAGACATGAAAATTCTCAATTCTCTACGGCGTCTAGGAGATAGATAGAATATTTTCAGGAACAAGAAAATCAGAAGAATCTTTCTCTCTATTCACTACCATTCCGCGTCTTCGACTTCTATTAGTTTCTTTTCTTCTTTAATGCAATAGCTATAGTTTGATATAGAATCCATTTCTCAAAGTAATGGAAACCATTCTCGTATAGGAAATGGTTCGAAAATCGCTATTCCATCTTTTAGGTATCGTGAAAAGTGATACCTGTGAAGATCGTGCATTTCAGTCACATTCAGATCCGCTTTTCGAGTCCATGATATAACCAAATTGGATGGATCTTCCACCCGTTTAGCTAAGAAAGAATAGATGCAGAGGTGGATAATAGATCGATATGAAGATCATGAGCTGCCCCATAATGAAACCGCCAGTAGTCGCGAATATCTCCTTCTTCCCTAATCCAAGATTGGAGAAAGAAGATCTAAGAGGGACCTATGGAGAATGTGGTCAGAAATCCATAATAGAGTCCGACCACAACGACCGAATTAATTATCCTCATCGAGAAACTTAGACTACTAAGTAGAAAAGGTAGAAAAGATTTGAAAATCATGGCATGGGTCTCCTTTTTTTCTTTCTTTAGAGTTTTCT